TTGATTAATTGCCCTTTGTTCTTCAAAATGAATGGTTTCATTTTTGTAATTTTCTAATTGTTCCAAAGTCATAGAAATGGAATTAATCAAATTCCATTTTTCTCGTTCTATCTCAGAGTAGCCATTCACTCGAAACCGATCCGCTTCCATTTCTACTTTCTGTAAGCGTGCCCGGACTTTTTCCAACTGTTCAATGGCCCCTTCCCGTAGGTCTTCTGAATTTCGAATAGTCTTCAAGATTCTCTGTTTTCGATTATCTAATAAATCACTTAATGAAAGTAGATTATCTTTCCATTCATTTCAAAACTTCCATGATCTCTTCCCGAACCAAACATGAATCTTTCAATTCATTTGGCTCTCACGCTCAATTCCTTATGGGAAATTCCCATATCTTTTTTTAGTAATAAAGCCTATCCTCTCTATGCATATTCCAAAAACAAATATCGAAACTTATCACTAATACAAGACCAGAATATTTGGAGGACTCTTCTGAACAAACAAAGAATTGTCAGCAAGGTTGTTTTTTAATCCAAAGAATTTTTATTACTTTATACATATCCATGCCTATACATAGGTCGTCGATTCCGCATTGTATAAAAAAAAATTGTATAATATTTTTCCAATTTTTTACAATACCGTTAAAGGAAAGGGTTCAAATCATTCTATCGACATGAGTGTTCTATATCGAAAAAAAAAAATTCCAACTATTTTTTTTAAACCATTTCTGTTAATAGTAGAAAGAGTACCGCGCTGCGTCTCGACTTCAAACTGCTTAGTTTTAACCATATTAATGGTCCCAGATTATTGGTGGATAGAGAATCAAAGTGGATTTACCAATGAATCACGAAATGCTATGGTTCTTAAATATGATTTCTTAATTTATTCAGAAGTAATTCGCAGGATCGTGCACCTTTTGATAGTTCTAACGAAAAAAAAGTACAGTTGGTTGGATCCAACCTATTCTTGAAATAAACAACTCGCACACACTCCCTTTCCAAAAAAAATCAATACACCAAGCACTACACTTAGATTTATTGGGTTTGTTGCTAAAATATCGGTATTAAACCCGAAACTCCCAACGTATGGCCAGTAACCCAAAGAAAGGAAAGAATCGGTTATATTTTTCATATGATTTTATCTCCTCTTATAGATTAATTATCTTTCTATTTCTCTTTCTATATATATATATCTATCTAATATCTATCTACCTATATATATATATTACATCTATTATTGCCTTTTCACTCTCAGAGAGAGAGAGAGAGAGAGAGAGAGAGAGAGAATTAGAATTTTACAAGTAATTGAGTGGGAGCAGGCGTGCCAAACTGCCAATTGGGTTTTGAGAGAGAGAGAAAGAGAAAAAGTGAAGAGATTTCCCATAAGAATGATACTTATTAGAATTAGGTACCAAATCTTATGTTAATTGCAAACTACCTAGTTTTTTGCAACACTTTTTGTAAAAATAAAAACTTTCTAAGGGGGGGCTCGTTGGACTAACAATTAGACTAACAAAGGGAAGGAAGAAGGCGAGTCGATATGATAATTCCTCACCCTCACCTCAAATCAGTCCTTCCCATGGGGTCTTGTCCGAACGAATAAATAATTGGGGGAGTGAAATATTAATATAATTTGAAAAAGCAAGAGCACCAAAGCAAGTCCACGAAAAAAAAATCAAAAAATGTTTATTTTTCGAATTAAACAAAAGGATTTGCAAATAAAAGCGCTAATGCTACAACCAGTCCATAAATTGTTAAAGCTTCCATAAAAGCAAGACTAAGCAATAAAGTACCCCGTATTTTTCCCTCTGCCTCAGGTTGTCTCGCGATCCCTTCTACAGCTTGACCTGCAGCAGTACCTTGACCAACCCCAGGTCCAATAGAAGCAAGCCCGACAGCCAACCCGGCAGCAATAACGGAAGCGGCAGAAATCAGTGGATTCATGATAAGTTCCTCGCACACAAAATAAAGAAAAGAAATAGTTAATGATACAATCAACCAAACAATTAGGACTTAACTGTTCTATCGCTAAAATTTATCCAGTCGAAGTAATTAAGTAATTCAAATTCCGAATTGAAATAAGAAATACTATAATAAGAAATACTATATAAAAGAAATTGAAAAATACATAGATATAGAATAAAATATATAAATTATTAAATATATAAATTAATTGAATTGAAAAATGAACTACTTCGATATTTCTTTTTTAGTCTCTATCCACATCGTTTTTTTGTGAATACACACGACTTTATCTAAGTTTACAGCAGCAGGGCAAATTTAGATAGATCTTGAGTTCATATAGAACTAGTTAATATCTAATATCACATATACATGTGTTTCTTCCATACAGTAAACCAATTAAATTATTGGTGTCTTAGATTCAATCGGATTCGTGAATCATTCTTAGAAGCATCCACAAGGAGGTGTCTTATAGCGATTAGATTTCATACACCTAGTTCGACCCCTACCCTATATATTCATATTCTATTTTTCTCGTTTTT